AAATGTCAATCCAGAGTCTAAAAGACTAAAAGAAATAAGTAAAAAAGTAAAAAGATGGTCATACAAATTAATCGATGATTTGGAACAACAAGAGGGGGAAAATGAAGAAAATGTACCTGAGGATCATGAGATTCGTTCAAGAAAAGCCAAACGTGTAGTTATATTAAATGATACCGAAGAAAATAATGATATTAATAAAAATAAAAAAAGCACTAATAATTCGGATGAAAGAAACGACGTGGCTTTGATACGTTATTCCCAACAATCCGATTTCCGTCGAGACATTATCAAAGGTTCCATACGAGCCAAAAGACGTAAGACAAATATCGGGTCGTTTTTTCAAACAAATTCACATTCCCCTCTTTTTTTGGAGAAAATAGACAACCTCATTTTGTCTTTTGACATCTCAATCAAAAAATTCATTTTGCAAAAATGGAACAAAGCCAGACAATTCGAATTAATAATTTTAAATTCTACACAAGAAAATGAGAAAAAAAAAAAGGAACAAGAAAAACAAGAAGAATACAAACGACAAGAAAAAGTACGAATTGAAATAGCGGAAGCATGGGATAGTATTCTATTTGCTCAAATAATAAGAGGGTCATTATTAATAATCCAATCTTTTCTTAGAAAATATATTCTCTTACTAGCATTAATAATAATTAAAAATACAGGACGTATGCTAGTATTTCAATTTCCAGAATGGTCAGAGGACTTTACGGATTGGAAGAAAGAAAGGCATATTAAATGCACTTATAATGGTGTTCCATTATCAGAAACCGAATTTCCAAAAAACTGGTTAACAGATGGGATTCAAATACAAATACTATTTCCCTTTTTCTTTAAAAATTGGCACAAATCTAAGGGACAATCTCTTCAAAAAGATCCACGAAAAAATTCTTGTTTTTTAACAGTTTGGGGAATGGAAACTGACCTTCCGTTTGGTTCTCCCCGCAACCAACAATCTTTTTTTAATCCCATTTTCAAAAAAATGAAAAAACGAATTCGAAAATGGAAAAAAAAGTCTTTTTTATGGTTTCGGAAAAATACTCTATTTATTAAAGTTAACGTAATGATAAAAGAACTTTATAAAAAAAAAGATTTCGTTGGATTTCATGAACTAAATGAAACTAAAAACGAAAAAGCTAGGAGAATTCCTAATGAAATTATTTCTGAATTATCCCTTCCTATTCCCATTCAATCGATGGATTTGAAAGCTTTTTCATTTACCGAAACAAAAATGAAAGATCTGGCTGATAGAACAAACACAATCATGAATCGAATCAAAAAAGTACAAAATCAAAAAGACAATAATAACGAGTTTATAATTACTGACAAAAATAGTAATTGGAATAAAAAAAATTATCTCATTAAATTATTTGTATCATTAAGAAAAAGTTTGAAAAAATTAAAAAAAAGAAATGTAGGATTAATACGAAAATCCTATTTGAAAATCAATTTTCTTATTCAAAAGATATACATAAAAATATTTTTATGTATCATTCAGACGAATAGTCCGAGAATCACTACACAACTTTTTGAATTTTCAAAAAACGAATTTGAGAACTTGATTTTCCATAATGAACATGAAATAAATCCCGAAAAAGTTAATAAAAAAAGTGCTATTCACATTATTTTGACTCTCAAAAAACGGTTTTTTGATATTACTACAAAGAATTCAAAAAATTTGAGCAACTTATTCTACTTTTCACAAGCGTATGTATTTTACCAAATATATAAAACTGAAATTTTCAACTTATATATAGAGCTTCTTCAATATAAGGAAACATCTCTTTTTCTTAAGAAAAAAATAAAGGATTATTTCGAAACCGAAGGAATACTTCATTTGGAATTAGGACAGAAAAATCTTTTTAATTCCACAATTGTTGAACATAAAAATTCTTTAAGTAAGTATTATCAATATGAATTATCAACGATTCAATGGTATCAATTAGTACCACACAAATGGCGGAACAGAGTGAATCAAAGATCTATTATCGCCGAAAAGAACGATTTTCATAAAAGTCAGTCAGATGAAAAAAACCAATTAATTTTTTCCAAAAAATTAATTGATTTTGAGTCATTCTCCCATGAAAAATATACTATTAACTTTGAAAAATATCAAAAATACTCTAAATATGCACTTTTCTCATATCAATCCATTAATTCTGACGATAGAAAGGATTCGGTATCACCATTCTGGACAACTAATCCGCAAGAAAGTTGTTATAATTCAAATATATACAACATAAAGAAAAGTGCCTTAGTTGATATGTCAGAACGGATTATCCCTATAAATAATTATATAGATAATTATTGCGGACAGAACAAAAATATGAATCTGACTAAATTTCCAGATCAAAAATATTTTGATTGGAAAATTATCGATTTTTGCTTTCGAAAAAAAGGGGATATTAATTCCTGGATCGCTCTCGATACCAATATCAACTTGAATAATAATACAAATACTAAAAATCAAGTGAATAATTATCCAATAGTTGAGAAAATGGATAAAAAAGACCTTGTTTATCTTCAAATTGATAAAGATCAGAAAATCAAGATTTCAAAAAAAAAAAAAAACCTTTTTGATTGGATGGGAATGAATGAAGAAATACTAAGTCGTTCGATTTCGAATCTAAAACTTTGGTTTTTTGTCGAATTTTTGTTTCTTTATAACACATATAAAATGAACCCCTGGATGATCCCAGTCAAAGAACTTCTTTTCAATTTAAATCAAACTGTTAGTGAAAATAAAAACATCACTAAAAATCAAAAACAGAATCCTTTAAATTTATCCAAACTATCCAGTGAAAATAAATTTCAATCGAGTAAATTTGAAAAGAAGAATCAAAACAAAAAAGAATCCCAAAATCAAAATAATGTTGAATTACATATAGAAAATACAGAAACTCTTGAATCAATTTTCTCAACTCAAGAAAAAGATATTGAAGAAGATTCTGCAGCTGCAGGCTCAGATAGGAAAAAACGTCGAAAGAGAAAGCAATATAAGAAGAAGAGCAACACGGAAGTAGAACTTGATTTGTTTTTAAAAAGGTCTTTACGTTTTCAATTGAGATGGAATAATTTATTAAATCAAAAACTAACAAATAATATTAAAGTATATTGTCTCCTGCTTAGATTGTTAAATCCAAAAGAGATTGCTATATCCTCTATACAAAGGAGAGAAATAAGTCTAGATATTCTGCTGATTGAAAAAGATTTAACTATTAGAGAATTGATGAAAAAAAGAATATTAATTATTGAACCGGTGCGCTTGTCTATAAAAAACGACAGTCAATTTTTGATGTATCAAACTCTAAATGTTTCATTGATTCATAAGAGTAAGCACCAACTTAATCAAAGTTACCGAGAAAAACACTATATTGATCGAAACAATTACAACAATTACATTGTAAGACAGCCAAATCAAAGACGAACTGAAAATCGAGATTATGATTTCGTTATTCCTGAACAAATTTTTTCCACGAAATCCCGTAGGGAATTAAGACTGCTAACTTGTTTCAATTCTAGGAATAGCAATCTTATTTCGAACAATTCAGTATTTTGCAATAATGTAAAAAACTATGATCAAATTTTTGATAACCGTCAAAATCTTTATAGGGATAAAATTGAACTAATTCAATTAAAATCCTTTCTTTGGCCTACTTACCGATTAGAGGATTTATCTTGTATGAATCGATATTGGTTTGATACCAATAATGGAAGCCATTTTAGTCTGTTACGGATATATAGCTATCCCCCGTTGAAAATTCGTGAATGATGCATTTCTTATCTCAATCTTCCAAGTTTGGATTTATTATATGAAATGGGGGGTTATACACATTCATTGTCTTCCATTACCATTCCAATCCGATAAATCAATCCTAATTCAATGCATGTATCCATATCCATTAGATGAATAATTAGATATTCGATTAGATGAAATAGGACTAAGTCAAAAAGATGTTTTCTTTTACTGTGTAAATATCTATTTTTTTTTTACTTATACTTACTTAATGAAAATGAGAAAATGAATAGGATTATTTTTACTGATCGTAAAATGTCGTAAAATGGATTTTTTACTTTCAAAAAGGAAAAAAGAGTCGATTTTATCTTATGGTAAAAAAAAAAGTTATTTCAGTTATTTCAGAAGACGAAAATCGGGGATCTAGTGAATTTCAAGTCGTTCATTTTACCAATAAAATAAGAAGGCTTACTTCACATTTGGAATTTCACAGAAAAGACTATTTATCGCAGCGGGGTCTACGGAAAATCTTAGGAAAACGACAACGGCTGTTGTCTTATTTGTCAAAGAAAAAACGAGTTTCTTATAAAGAATTAATGAATCAACTGGATATTCGGGAATCAAAAACGCGTTAATTTTTTCATTTAAAAAACAATGAAAATTGGTTATTTTATTAACTTTTTTTTTAGCTAGAATTTAGACGAACTTCTTTTTTTTCGTTTTAAACGGTTCATAAAAGAATGAATCGAGGAATAAAGTATGAATGTAACAACTAAAAGAAAAGAGCATATGATAGTCAATATGGGCCCTCATCACCCATCAATGCATGGCGTTCTTCGTCTTATTCTTACTCTAGATGGCGAAGATGTTATTGATTGTGAGCCAATATTGGGTTATCTGCACAGAGGGATGGAAAAAATTGCCGAAAACCGAACAGTTATACAATATTTGCCTTATGTAACACGTTGGGATTATTTAGCTACTATGTTTACAGAAGCAATAACCGTAAATGGACCAGAGCAGATGGTGAATATTCAAGTACCTAAAAGAGCCAGTTATATCAGAGTGATCATGTTAGAATTGAGTCGTATAGCTTCTCATCTGTTATGGCTTGGCCCCTTTATGGCAGATATTGGTGCACAGACTCCCTTTTTCTATATTTTCCGAGAAAGAGAATTAGTATATGATCTATTTGAAGCTGCCACCGGTATGAGAATGATGCACAATTATTTTCGTATCGGAGGAGTAGGGGCCGATCTCCCTTATGGATGGATAGAAAAATGTTTGGATTTCTGTGATTATTTTATAACCGCTGTTTCTGAATACCAAAAACTTATTACGAGAAATCCCATTTTTTTAGAACGAGTTGAGGGTGTAGGTATTATTGGTGCAGAAGAAGCAATAAATTGGGGTTTATCCGGCCCGATGTTACGAGCTTGTGGAATTCAATGGGATCTTCGGAAAATTGATCAGTATGAATGTTATGACGAATTCGATTGGGAAATCAATTGGCAAAAAGAAGGAGATTCATTAGCGCGTTATTTAGTACGAATCAGTGAAATGAAGGAATCTATCAAAATTGTTCAACAGGCCCTCGAAGGAATTCCCGGCGGTCCTTATGAGAATTTAGAAATACGTTGCTTTGATAGAGAACGGGATCCAGAATGGAATGATTTTGACTATCGTTTCATTAGTAAAAAAATCTCGCCTACTTTTGAATTACCGAAGCAAGAGCTTTATGCAAGAGTTGAAGCCCCAAAAGGGGAATTGGGAATTTATTTAATAGGGGATCAGAGTGGTTTTCCTTGGAGATGGAAAATTCGTCCCCCTGGTTTTATCAATTTGCAAATTCTTCCTCAGTTAGTTAAAAGAATGAAATTGGCGGATATTATGACAATACTAGGTAGTATAGATATCATTATGGGAGAAGTTGATCGTTGAAATGATAATTGATACAAGAGAAGTACAAGATATCCACTCTTTTTCTAGATTAGGATCTTACAAAGAGATCTATGGGATCATAGGGATCCTTTTACCTATTTTCGTTCTTGTATTGGGAATCACAATAGGTGTACTCGTAATTGTGTGGTTAGAAAGAGAAATATCCGCCGGAATACAACAACGTATTGGACCGGAATACGCCGGTCCGTTTGGAATTCTTCAAGCGTTAGCAGATGGAACAAAACTTATTTTCAAAGAAAACCTTCTTCCATCTAGAGGAGATGGTCGTTTATTCATTATCGGACCATCCATAATAGTTATATCTGTTTTCGTAAGTTATTCAGTAATTCCTTTTAGCTATAACCTTGTTTTATCCGATCTCAATATCGGTGTTTTTTTATGGATTGCCTTTTCAAGTATTGTTCCGATTGGACTTCTTATGTCAGGATATGGATCAAACAACAAATATTCCTTTTTAGGTGGTCTCCGAGCCGCCGCTCAATCGATTAGTTATGAAATACCGTTGACTCTTTGTGTGTTATCAATATCTCTACGTGCGAGTCGTTCTAACCTTTTTTTTATTCTTTAATTCTTTTTTGTAAGTAAAGAAGTTGAATAGGTATCTTCACTTTTTTATTCATCATTCAGGTTAAATTAACTAAATCAGATAGTTATATGAGTGAAAAAAAACAGCTTCTAAATTAGCTGTAAAAAGATTGAGTCTCATCTCCTAAGTACAAGAACGAAAAATCAAATAAATTCAATATAAGCAAGACTTTTTTTTAGCCCATGATTGGTTGATTAGTGATTAGTCATCCTGGCTTGAAGCGGGCTCAAATGATCAACCGTATATAGTTTTCACTATTCTTTATATGTATTAATAGAACGGAGAGTTCGACAAAAATGAGTGGATGGTTAGGAACACAAAAATATATAAAGGATTAGTAATAGAAATTTTTATGTCACTTTTCAAAACGAAAATCTTTGGATAACATAAAAAGAACAATAAGTGGGGCTTTCAATTTGTAGAAATAATCAAGCAGTACTCCTCACGATTGCAATCCAGAGTATGCTCCTACTCACAGATTAAAAAACGACTATCCAAAACGAAATAATCCTTTCGTGTTTTGAACTCCCTCTTTGGAAAGAAGAGAATAGGAACGAAAATTCATAGAGATCAAATAGCCTTCATTATTAAGACAGTCAGCTAATCTCTGATTTTGTTTTCATAATAATCAAAAAAAGATGGCTATTGATATTGAGTATTTTATTAAAAAGTTATTACTCAACAAATCAAAATTCAAATTATTAAAGGACGAGATTAATTCATAAGTGCTTTTTGAGTTATGATATTTATATCATTCTGGCATACCGAATTCCATCGGTTTAATTTTGGACCTTCCGGGGGATCTTGGGTCTATCTATATTTTGACCCAAAATAAAATCGATCACGATAAAACAACTGGTCCTTAGATTTCTTGATGGCCGTCGAGGAGCCGTATGAGGTGAAAATCTCATGTACGGTTCTGGACTAGCGATGGGAACAGTGATGTTATCACCGACTATTATTATCTAATAGTTCAAGTACAGTTGATATAGTTGAGGTGCAATCTAAATATGGGTTTTTAGGATGGAATTTGTGGCGTCAACCTATAGGGTTTATCATTTTTCTAATTTCTTCCCTAGCAGAATGTGAGAGATTACCTTTTGATTTACCCGAAGCAGAGGAAGAATTAGTAGCAGGGTATCAAACCGAATATTCGGGTATCAAATTTGGATTATTTTATGTTGCTTCCTATCTCAATCTATTAGTTTCGTCGTTATTTGTAACAATTCTGTACTTGGGTGGGTGGAATATCTGTATTCCGTCCATATTTTTTTCTGATCGAGTTGAAATAAATAAAGTAGGTAGGGTCTTTATAATAACAATTGGTATTTTTTTGACTTTAGCAAAAACTTATTTGTTCCTGTTCATTTCTATCACAACAAGATGGACTTTACCGAGACTAAGAATGGACCAACTATTAAATCTTGGGTGGAAATTTCTTTTACCCATTTCTCTCGGTAATTTATTATTAACAACCTCTTCCCAACTCCTTTCACTCTAAACGAAAAAAGAATATGATATTCGAACTTCTGATCAAACAAGAGAAAGAAACAAACATAAGATTATTCATATATCTTTACAATATGTTCCCAATGGTAACTGGGTTCCTGAATTATGGCCAACAAGCAATCCGGGCGGCAAGGTACATTGGTCAAGGATTCATCATTACCTTATCCCATGCAAATCGTTTACCTGTAACTATTCAATATCCTTATGAAAAATTAATTACCTCAGAGCGTTTCCGCGGACGAATCCATTTTGAATTTGATAAATGTATAGCTTGTGAAGTATGTGTTCGTGTATGTCCTATTGATCTGCCTATTGTTGATTGGAAATTGGAAACTGGTATGCGCAAAAAACGCTTGCTTAATTACAGTATTGATTTTGGAATTTGTATATTTTGTGGAAATTGCGTTGAGTATTGTCCAACAAATTGTTTATCAATGACTGAAGAATATGAGCTTTCCGCTTATGATCGTCACGAATTGAATTATAATCAAATCGCATTAGGTCGGTTACCAATGTCAGTAATTAACAATTATACAATTCGAACAATTTTGAATTATCCTCAAAGCAAAACTGCATTTGAATAATTAAAGAGTAATTATTAATTACTACTTAGTAATACTAATGTATAGTCAGGTTAACTTTTATTTAATTGAACGGAATCGTTCCTTATTTTTTTTTTGCTCAATAGAACTCGAAATTGCAATTAATTGTTGATTAGTTAGTGAGAAGTGCAAATCCATTTGGATTTGAAATCCAATTTGAATAATCTCTCTAATTTATTTCGAAATGGTTTCCAACTCATTTTTCTACTGGGTTTGACATAAGGGGGAACAAGATATTGGTATAGTAATTGGCCCGAGACGTAATTCAAATCCATTAGAAACCCCATTACAGTCTAATTGAATTCAATTAGGAGCATATCATACAAAAAAAAAAAAAGAAAAAATTGCCTGGTCAGGTCAATAAAATCATGAACAACATTTCAATTTTTATTATCTTGTATATAGAATGGATTTGCCTGGACCAATACATGATTTTCTTTTAGTTTTTCTGGGATCAGGTCTTCTATTAGGAGGTATAGGAGTGGTATTACTTACGAATCCAATTTATTCGGCTTTTGCATTGGGGTTGGTTCTTGTTTGCATATCTTTATTTTATATTTTATCAAACTCTCATTTTGTAGCGGCTGCTCAGCTCCTTATTTACGTCGGAGCGATAAATGTTTTAATTTTATTTGCTGTGATGTTCATGAATGGTTCAGAATATTATAAAGATTTTGATCTTTGGACTGTTGGGAATGGGATTACTTTCTTGGTTTGTACAAGTATTTTCATCTCCCTAATGACCACGATTCTCGATACGTCTTGGTACGGAATTATTTGGACGACAAAATCAAACCAGATTATAGAACAAGATTTGATAGGGAATAGTCAACAAATTGGAATTCATTTATCAACGGATTTTTTTCTTCCATTTGAACTCATTTCAATAATTCTTTTAGTTGCTTTGATAGGTGCAATTGCTGTTGCCCGTCAATGAAAAATCTTTCTAACTATCAAGAACAATCAAAATTGAAATTTTCTCGTTCTTATCAAATACATTTAGCTTTCATTTTTGAATTCTATTTCAATATCGATATTTTTATTTTTTACAAATAATAATAATATATATATATATTATATATATATATATTTTTTTCTACTTGTTCTATTATAGTCAAGCGCAAGCCTTGGGTTATTGTTCATGGCGAAATCACTCAAAATTGATAAGGAGCTGATCAATGATACTCGAGCATACACTTGTTTTGAGTGCCTATTTATTTGCTATTGGTATCTATGGATTGATCACGAGTCGAAATATGGTTAGGGCTCTTATGTGTCTGGAACTTATCCTGAATGCCGTTAATATCAATTTCGTAACATTTGCCGATTTGTTTGATAGTCGACAATTACAAGGGGATATTTTCTCTATTTTTGTCATAGCTATTGCCGCAGGCGAAGCAGCTATTGGGTTAGCTATTGTTTCATCAATTTATCGGAATAGAAAATCAACTCGTATCAATCAATCGAATTTTTTGAATAAATAAGTACTACTAATTTAGTCAAAAAATGATAAATTCCTCAATTTATAAATACTATTCGTAAAACTGGAATAAAAGTATTTTAGCCAACCCAGGAGTCGCGATCCATAAATTCGATTGATTTTTTTTTTAAATAAAATCATGATAAAATTCTTGATTCATCTGGTATCTAAATATATGATTTAGATAGAAGTTTACTAGATCGAAGATTTATGATATTCAAAAACTGAGAGATCAAATGTCACATTCAGTAAAGATTTATGATACATGTATAGGATGTACTCAATGTGTCCGAGCCTGCCCAACCGATGTATTAGAAATGATCCCTTGGGATGGATGTAAGGCTAAGCAAATTGCTTCGGCTCCACGAACGGAGGATTGTGTTGGTTGTAAGAGATGTGAATCCGCTTGTCCAACAGATTTTTTGAGCGTGAGGGTTTATTTATGGCATGAAACAACTCGAAGCATGGGTCTAGCTTATTAATATAATAAGTTCCAGACAAAACTACTTTAAACAAACTCAAACTGAATTTTCAATTTTTTTCAATACAATTGATTTTTTTTTACCGACACAAAACCCGTTCTTTTTCGAGAACGGGTTTTGGGGTCTAATTCTATCTTGTCTTTACCACGAATGATTTTCCTTGGTTAACAATAATTGTAGTTTTACCAATATTGGGGGGTTCTTTAATTTTCTTTCTACCTCATCGCGGAAATAAGCTAATAAGATGGTATACTATATCCATTTCTATTTTTGAACTCCTTTTAACGACCTATACATTCTGTTATCATTTCCAATTGACGGATCCATTAAATCAACTAGCAGAGGATTATCAATGGATTAATTTTTTTGATTTTGACTGGAGATTGGGAATAGATGGGCTTTCTATAGGAACCATTTTACTGACGGGATTTATAACCACTTTAGCTACTTTAGCAGCTTGGCCGGTTACTCGGGATTCCCGATTGTTCCATTTCCTGATGTTAGCAATGTACAGTGGTCAAATAGGATCATTTTCTTCTCACGATCTTTTACTTTTTTTTCTCATGTGGGAGTTCGAATTAATTCCAGTTTATTTACTTCTATTGATATGGGGGGGACGGAAACGTCTGTATTCAGCTACAAAATTCATTTTATACACTGCGGGGGGGTCCATTTTTCTATTAATAGGTGTTTTTGGTATTGGCTTATATGGTTCGAATGAACCAACATTAAATTTTGAAATATTAGCTAACCAATCGTATCCTGTCGCACTAGAACTACTATTTTATACTGGATTTTTAATTGCTTTTGCAGTTAAATTACCGATCATACCCTTACATACATGGTTACCAGATACCCATGGGGAGGCACATTACAGTACTTGTATGCTTCTAGCTGGAATTTTATTAAAAATGGGAGCATATGGTTTGGTTCGGATCAATATGCAATTATTGCCCCATGCTCATTCTATATTTTCTCCCTGGTTGATTATAGTAGGTGCAATACAAATAATCTATGCAGCTTCAACATCTCCTGGTCAACGTAATTTAAAAAAAAGAATAGCCTATTCCTCCGTATCTCATATGGGGTTCATAATTCTCGGAATTGGAGAGATAACCGATACGGGGCTCAATGGAGCCCTTTTACAAATGATTTCTCACGGATTTATTGGTGCTTCTCTTTTTTTCTTGGCAGGAATGACGTATGATAGAATACGTCTTGTTTATCTCGACAACATGGGTGGAATGGCGATTTTCCTTCCAAAAATATTCACACTGTTCAGTATATTATCAATGGCTTCCCTTGCATTACCCGGCATGAGTGGTTTTGTTGCCGAATTGATAGTCTTTTTTGGAATAATTACCAGCCAACAATATTTTTTAATTCCCAAAATACTAATTACTTTTCTAATGGCAATTGGAATGATATTAACTCCTATTTATTTATTATCGATGTTACGTCAAATGTTCTACGGATACAAGATTGTTAATTCGCAAAACTCTTATTTTTGTGATTCTGGACCGAGAGAATTATTTATTTTAATCTCGATTCTTCTACCAATAATAGGTATTGGGATTTATCCGGATTTCATCCTCTCACTCTCAGTTGAGAAGGTCGAAGCTATTATATCTACATATTTTTATCGATAGTTTTCATGAATAAAATACGAAAGAATTAAGGATTAAATCCTATTCTTTCTTTTTCGTTTTACAATTTGAAAATGAAAAATAGAAATTAACAAAACTAAAGTAAAAATGAATTCAAATTGTGATTAGATGGATTTCTTGTTGTGAGAACCTTTTGAATCAATTAGTGTAGTGATTCAAATGGTTCTCGACAGCTTCCCTGAAGTATGGAGTTTTTTTTTCTTATATTCGTTAACTTAATATTTACTAATTTAATATTTCATTGGTTTTATTATAATTTTTTTGAAGATGCTTTCTGTTTGTATTGTAGGAATCTTTTGCAATTTCATTTCATGTTAATGAAAATTAAAGGCACCATAACTATGTAACCCTATTCCTAATAAGTTGACCCCAAAATAGCATATCCAAATTATAAGAAAGCCCATAGAAGCCACAATCGCGCAATTTCGACTTTTGACCTTTTTTGTATTTGTTCGAGTATGTAAATATATTGCAAATAGGGTCCAAGTAATAAATGACCACGTTTCTTTTGGGTCCCAATTCCAATATGATCCCCATGCCTCATTAGCCCATACGGATCCTGAAAGAATACCGATGTTTAAAAAGATAAACCCTAGACTAATAATACGATAACTCCACTGATCTAATTGTTGAATTAATTGAGCTCTATAATAATTTCTCGCCAAACAAGAGAAGTTGTTTATTAAAACATTCCGCCTTTCATCCAGATATTGGATCTTGTTAAATGAAAATGACTCGTTTACGAAATTTTCCAAAATCTTTTGAAATGAAATGACTAAAAGAGCTACTGATAATAATGATCCGCATAAAAGAGCTGCATAGCCTAATATCATCATACTTACGTGCATCATTAACCACTGGGATTGAAGAGCGGGGACTAATATTCCTGATTGATGTATTTCAGTTAAAATACCTGAAGTGGTAAAGCCTTGTATAAAAATTGTACAAGGTGAAGTTATTGCGCTTAAATAATTGATATATTTTTTAAAATATGGAACGATAGAAATAAGGGAGAAACCCCATGAAAGAAAAATGAGTGATTCATATAAATCACTTAAGGGGAAATGTCCCGAATAAATCCAACGAGTGATTAATAATCCCGTTATACAGAAAAAAGTCGCTATAATGCCTTTTTCTGACGAATAATATAGTCCTACGATTTCATCAAACGATAAAATTATCAAATAAATTGTAATTACAATTGAAACGATCGAAAATGATATATGAGTTAATATATGTTCTAAAGTGGAAAATAGCATAAAAATTCTCAAATAAAAAAGTATAGAAAATGATACGGAATCCAATCTGGAATTATATTCCATTACTGGAATTTTTTTTTATATATTATTATATAAAAAATTGAACTTATTGTCGTTCTTTGCGAAAGAAAGCCTGCCGCCACTCGGACTCGAACCGAGATGCTCTAGCACTGCTTCCTAAGAGCAGCGTGTCTACCGATTTCACCATAGCGGCGTACTCGAAATAATAATAAGCTTTTTTTATTTAATTGTCGAGATTGAAATTCAAAAAGTTAATTCAATTAATGACAAAAAATTCCTTTCATTTTACTGTTTTACTCCATATTGAAACATTCCCCAAAATATTACCAGAATTCAATTCTTATTGAGTAATTCAATTATTAATTAATTCAATTATTAAAATGGTTAGTCGACTTTTAAGTAGCTTGATGGGGAAAATAAGAATCCCCATCGTGAAAGACTACAAAAAACCAAGTACCATTAAATTATTATTTACTATAAGTTTGATTATTGGGTTGTTGCACAAAAAAACTTTTTGAATTATCCGTCGAAATAGATTTTGCTAATGAAAAAGCCTTCAACGCTATAAAATAGGCCTTTATTTTCCAAATATTCTTACGAATATTTTTTTTTGATATAGAAGTACGTTTTTTTGGAACTGCCATGAAAAAATAAATTTGAAAACAATTCTGTTTTTGATCTAGTTGAATGTGAAAGACATTTATTGTTCAAAGTTCAAACAATTTTATTTATTTTACAATTTTTTGTAATCTTGATTCCATTCAATCCACTAAATATATGACAAGACACAAAAGATAAATAACGAAGTTTTTATCTATCTATGTTTCTTTTTGTTGTTTTATATTTCTATCTGTATCAAAATAAAAATAGAATTAAAGGTCAAAAAAGAAATCCTTGCTCAGTGATTTTGATCCATGGTAGGTATCGAAAGAAAAATGTCGGATAGTCAAAGCTTTCGACAATTCTAAAAACGTTTCGAAAAAAGTCCATGTGTTTTATATTATTTATTGTTTTCTATTTTTTATATTAATTTAATGTTAATGGAAAAAACAGGAATGTATAAACCACTCTGTGTATATTTGTTGGATGGAATTCTGAATCTTTCGTCTACGGATAGAGTAAATTATCGTAATATTTACTGATAATTGAATTGTTTTATATCTTTAGAAAGTAGAAAGATCCTCGTTATAACTTAGCTAATTTATTTAGATTAATTTACATAAGTTATTCTAAATAACTATTTCGAGTTAGTTATTTAGAATACTAATAGTTTACTATACTATTTTTTTGATTAGTCATAAAATTCGACTAAATTCATTATATAATTCATTATATAAATAATTAAGAAGTCAATTAAAAAAAATTTTATATACATATATATATATATATAGAAAGTTATATACATATATATATCTATAAAAGAGAAATAAATAAACATATATATGTAGAAATTCGAAATTAATATAAAGAAAAAATAGTATAAATATTTTTAGTTCATTTTGTAGTTTTATTTCATTTTCGATTGCACTATTAGTCTGATCCTATTTATTCTAACTTCCTTCTTCCTCTGAATATTCGAAGGAGTTGAGAAACGATAATTCAGAATAAAAGAAGAATAAAAAAAAAAAGACAAAAGGTTTTTTATGGACTATACATATCCCTATTCATGGATTATACCTCTCATTCCACTTCCCATTCCTATGTTACTAGGAGTTGGACTTATCGTTTTTCCAATGGCAACAAAAAATCTTCGACGCATGTGGGCCTTTCCTAGTATCTTTCTTCTAAATGGAGTTATGCTGTTTTCGGTCTATCTATCTATTCAGCAAATAAATCAAAATTCTCTCTATCAATATGTATGGTCTTGGACCATTACTAATGATTTTTCTTTAGACTTCGGTTACTTAATAGATTCACTTGCGTCGATTATGGTAATATTAATTAGTACGGTTGGAATTCTGGTTCTTTTTTATAGTGACAATTATATGTATCATGATCAGGGCTATTTGAGATTTTTTTCTTATCTGAGTTTTTTCACTACGTCCATGTTGGGATTAGTTACTAGTGTAAATTTGATACAAATTTATATTTTTTGGGAATTAGTTGGAATGTGTTCTTATCTATTAATAGGTTTTTGGTTCACACGACCTATTGCGTCGAATGCTTGTCAAAAAGCCTTTGTAACCAATCGTATAGGCGATTTTGGTTTATTATTAGGGATTTTGGGACTTTATGCTATAACGGGTAGTTTCGAATTTCGAGATTTATTTGAAATATTAAATAAATTAGTTTATAATAATGAGGTCAATTTTTTATTTCTTACTTTGTGTGCCTTGTTTTTATTTACAGGTGCAGTTGCCAAGTCTTCTCAATTCCCCCTTCATGTATGGTTACCTGATGCCATGGAAGGTCCTACTCCTATTTCGGCGCTTATACATGCCGCTACTATGGTCGCAGCAGGTATTTTTCTTGTAGCTCGCCTCCTTCCTCTTTTTATAATTATACCTCATATAATGAATTTTATTTCTTTAATAGGTATAGTAACACTATTATTCGGAGCTACTTTATCTCTTGCTCAAAAAGATATTAAAAGGAGTTTGGCTTATTCTACGATGTCTCAACTGGGTTATATGATGTTAGCTTTAGGAATGGGATCGTATCGGGCGGCTTTATTTCATTTGATTACTCATGCTTATTCGAAAGCATTATTGTTTTTAGGATCCGGATCTATTATTCATTCAATGGAAGCTATTGTTGGCTATTCTCCCGAGAAAAGTCAGAATATGGTTCTTATGGGAGGGTTGAAAAAGCATGTACCAATTACAAAAACTGCTTTTTTAATAGGTACGCTTTCTCTTTGTGGTATTCCACCGCTCGCTTGTTTTTGGTCCAAAGACGAAATTCTTAATGATAGTTGGTTGTATTTGCCGGTTTTTGCAATTCTAGCTTATTTCACAGCAGGAGTAACCGCATTTTATATGTTTCGAATCTATTTACTGACTTTTGAGGGGCATTTAAACGTTCATTTTAAGAATTATAGTGGTCAAAAAAGCGGTTCCTGCTATTCAATATCGCCATGGGGAAAAGAAATTCAAAAAAACAAGGTTTCGTTATTAGTATCACCAAATAGTAATGAAAAAGGGATTTTGTTTTTTTTCAATACAACCTATCCAGTTTTTGATAATAGAAAAAAGACGATACGACCTTTTCTTAGTATTCCCTTTTTGGGAATTCAAAATACCTTTTTTTATCCCCCCGAATCGGACAGTACTATGCTATTTCCCATGTCTATATTAGTACTATTTACTTGTCTTGTTGGAATTATAGGAATTCCGTATAATCAAAGTGGAATTGAGTTTGATCTATTATCAAATTTGTTGAAGCCGTCTATAAATCTTTTACATCCGAATCCGACGAATTCTATGGATTGGTATGAATTTTTCAGAAATTCAATTTTTTCGGTCAGTCTAGCCTTTTTTGGTATATTTATAGCGTTTTTTTTATATAAGCCCATTTATTCATCTTTCAAAAATTTGAATTTACAAAATTCATTTGTTAAAGGTGGTAATAATAATATAGCTCTCTGGGAAAAAATAATTAATCTTATTTATGATTGGTCATATAATCGTGGTTACATAGATTTTGTGTATCAAAAATATTTGACTGGTGGTTTAAGACGATTCGCCGAACTAACTCATTTTTTTGATCGCCGAGGAATTGATGGAATTCCCAATACTTTTGGACTTCTAAGTTTCTTTGGGGGCGAGGTTATCAAATATTTAGGGGCAGGTCGGATTTCGTCTTATCTCTTATTCTATTTAGGATTTGTTTTAGTTTTCATCTTTTTACTTTTTTACTTATTTCTTTTAGTCTTTTAGACTCTGGATTGACATTTTTGATGAAGATGAATTTGCAAATATTGATTTGATCTTCGAAGACAATTCTTCCTTGTTGGATTTTGAATTCCATTTGTGAAAATGGAAAAAAATGATTTTTTTTTTCTGTTGATAATGAATTTTGATCAAATGTATCTATTTTCTCTTCCAATTTTTCATAATCATAATCAGTAGTAAAAAGTATACCCTGGATCTTATTTATCCATCTTTTCTCGATGTCATTTTTTATCGAAGTTTCATTTCTGATTGAGGAAGAAAAAAGACTGTTTCTCCTTCCGCGATAGGGACCAT